GATATACGATACAATATACAAGTATATACAAAATCTAAACATAAGAAGATAAGATCGAAGGAAGACTAAACAACTTATCTACTTAATCTATTCTATTATTTATTGTTGGAGCCATAGGCTAAATTATGGATCCTTGGGATTGGATTGGTGGATCATTTTATATTCCTTAGTTTCAGGCCATAGATCAAGCCAAGAGAAGGATTCCTTCTACCCCTATCCTGTATATTGTCTTTTTCGTTCCCTGTTGTAATAGAGACTCATTTTATTATTTGATTATATGACACGAGATTCTACGAGACGATAATTCCTTTTTACTTTATGGGAAGAAACAACTATGTATCTTTTTGATGAGAATTGAAAGTTTGACATGAGAGAAACCTGTCTTTATATATCTTTTATCTTTTTTTGAGGAAAAGATTCTATTATAATCACTATCATAATATTGAAATGATTCACCAGATTCTTCAAAAGGAGAATCCTTTATTTTCAAGACTCGCTCGTTTTTCATTAACAATCTTAATGATTGGATCATATGCTTTATTGGAATTCTGATGAGAAAGAAAAAATAAATAGTAAAATGATTTTTTCTTCATTGAATGACTATTCATCTATTAGTATTAGGTTTTCCTAAAATAGGGGGCAGAAAGAATCTATGGAAAAATGTCGGTTCAATTCGATGTTGTCTAACAAGAAGTTAGAACATAGGTGTGGACTAAGTAAATCAATGGATAGTCTTGATGCTCTTGGACATACCAGTGGAAGTGAAGAAACTATTCTAAATGATGCGGAGAAAAAGATCCCTAGTAAGGACAGTTATAGTTTAAGTAATATTCATTATCTAAATTATTTATTTGATAGCAGGAATATTTGGAGTTTGATCTCTGATCATACTTTTTTAGTTAGAAATAGTAATGGTGACATTTATTCTGTATATTTTGATATTGACAATCATATTTTTGATATTGACAATGCTAGTTCTTTTTTGAGTGAACTAGAGATTCTTTTTCCTAGTTATTTGAATAGTGGGTCTAATAGTAGTAATTACTACTATTATTATTCCATGTATGATACTCAATCTAATTGGAATAATCATATTAATAATTGCATTGACAGTTATCTTCGTTTTGAAATCAGTCTTAATAGTGACATTTACAGTGGTATCGACAGTTACATTTCTAGTTTCATTTGTGCGGAAAGTACAAGTAGTATTGAAAGTGGAAATCCTAGTGTCAAAACTAGTAGCAGTTCTTTCAATATAATAGAAAAATCTAATGATTTCGATATAAATACAAAATACAAACAGTTATGGGTTCAATGTGAGAATTGTTATGGATTAAATTATAAAAAATTTTTTAGTTCAAAAATGAATATTTGTGAACACTGCGGATATCATTTGAAAATGAGTAGTTCAGATAGAATCGAACTCTTTATTGATCCTGGCACTTGGGAGCCTATGGACGAAGATATGGTCTCTATGGACCCCATTGAATTTCATTCAGAGGAAGAACCTTATATAGATCGCATCTCTTTTTATCAAATAAAAACGGGTTTAACTGAAGCTGTTCAAACGGGTGTAGGTCAACTAAATAGTATTCCCATAGCAATGGGAGTTATGGATTTTCAGTTTATGGGAGGTAGTATGGGATCCGTAGTAGGTGAGAAAATCACCCGTTTGATTGAGTATGCTACTAATCGATCTCTACCTATCATTATTATGTGTGCTTCTGGAGGAGCACGCATGCAAGAAGGGAGTTTGAGCTTGATGCAAATGGCTAAAATATCTTCTGCTTTATATGATTATCAATCAAATACAAAGTTATTCTATGTATCAATCCTTACATCTCCTACAACTGGCGGAGTTACAGCAAGTTTTGGTATGTTGGGAGATATCATTATTGCTGAACCTAATGCCTACATTGCGTTTGCGGGTAAAAGAGTAATTGAACAAACATTGAAAAAGACAGTACCTGACGGTTCACAAACGGCTGAGTATTTATTCCATAAGGGCTTATTCGACCCAATCGTACCACGTAATCTTTTAAAAGGTGTTCTGAATGAGTTATTTCAGCTACACGGTTTCCTTCCCTTGAATGAAGATTCAAAATAAAGAAATATTCAAATAAAAAATAATCAGAATATAGGAGTTCTTTCTATTTAGCGAGAACTCTCGTTTTTCACTAGGAATCCATGTTTGTTGGATAAGATTGGTTAAAGTTGGAAACTCCTAAGAAACTCGTTTCTATCTTTCTTTTCAAAAAAAAAGGTGTTTTGAAAGGAAAGATAGAAAGACGATGAAGATAAGGATGGGAGAAGAAGAATCCAATTTCTGAAAGCAGGATTCTCATACATATTCGTGTAGAAATAGGAATAAGTACGCTTCGTTGAGTTCTACATTCGTTATTGATTATGAAATATTTCATATGAATATTATCTGAATATTATTTCTAATAGATAGACTTATCATAAGATATCTTTATAATTATAATTTCTAATTATAATAGAAATATGAAATCGAGGTACCCATTCTATGATAGATTTGAACTTTCCCTCTATTTTTGTTCCTTTAGTGGGCCTAGTCTTTCCGGCAATCGCAATGGCTTCTTTATCTCTTTATGTTCAAAGAAATAAGATTGTCTAAATATGATGGGACCAAATCTCATCAATTTATTTCAACACTAGATCATCATACAGATACTCTTTTTTTAATGTAATAGGGTAGGATATATGCTATGTGGACTTTCCGAAAACAAATGTAAGAGTTGTTTTGTTATGTATACCGTTGTTATGTATATCGATGGATAATATACGCATTAATGCATGTATATGCAGTTATAGCTTAATCAATTAAATGATTCAATTCAAAATGATCCGCAAATCTTTTTTGAAAAATCTTTGAAATAGAAACTCAATGTATCTAACCAATTATTTCTAATGGTTCCTGCCGGAATGCTGCTAGTTAATGAAAGTTACTTAGGGATCAAGCAATAAAAGTCGAGTCAAATCCATTTGGGTTATTCTATCAATTCCAATATCAATTCCAATCGAATGCAACTGGATCTAGTATAGTATGAACTGGCGATCAGAACATATATGGATAGAACTTATAACGGGGTCTCGAAAAACAAGTAATTTTTGCTGGGCCTGTATCCTTTTTTTAGGTTCACTAGGATTCTTAGTGGTTGGAACTTCCAGTTATCTTGGTAAAAATCTGATATCCGTATTTCCGTCTCAGCAAATTCTTTTTTTCCCCCAAGGGATCGTGATGTCTTTCTATGGAATCGCAGGTCTATTCATTAGTTCTTATTTGTGGTGCACAATTTCATGGAATGTAGGTAGTGGTTATGACCGATTTGATAGAAAAGAAGGGATAATGTCCCTTTTTCGTTGGGGATTTCCTGGAATAAATCGTCGCATCTTCCTTCGTATCTTTCTGAAAGATATCCAATCAATCAGAATGGAGGTGAGAGAGGGTCTTTTTCCTCGTCGTGTCCTTTATATGGAAATCAGGGGCCAAGGAGCCATTCCGTTGGCCCGTACTGATGAGAATTTGACTCCACGAGAAATTGAACAAAAAGCTGCCGAATTGGCCTATTTCTTGCGCGTACCCATTGAAGTATTTTGAAATGAACTTAAAGAAACTAAAGAATAAATATCAGCATGAGAGAAGGAACTTAATACATCTATCAGGAGAACGTATATGGAACAATATTAATAAAATCTAAAAATCTAATAGAATTAATCAAATCAAATATATGGAAAAAAAAAATAGATTAAGGAGATTTGTACACAAAAACTATTTTGTATATGCATACACATGTCGTCCAGCTTCACTCTTTATACTATCAAAAGGTCTAATAAGTGTAGTGTAGATTCATCAAATATCCTAACATGTCTTTTGTTTTCGTAAAACATAATTCGTCCTTTGAATTGATAACCTATCTCCGCGCTGCGGTTAGACAGTGAAATCTTTTGAATTCGAAATAGAAATAAAAGAATTAAATGATTTGGTATAGTTCGTCTTTAAATCCAAATTATATTCGTTAGTTCAAAATGGGTTTTCGGAGTATTCATCGAAAGGAATAAATGAAGGGGAAATCGGTTACAATTTGCCTAATTGCGATCTCTGGAATATGGAAAGAATATTTACTTCTTTTTTTTCATTCGAAAAGGGCCTTTCTTGTATGTTCTATTCTAGATCCTAAAGACTCAATTCTTACACAAAAACAAAAATAGGAAAAGATCCATAGGTTCGATACCTTCTTCTTGTTATATAATTCGTGCTTCATAGAAATCTCAGATAGAATCGACGAATGAAAAAGGTTCATTAACAATTTACATCACGGATACAGAATGAAAAAAAAGAAAGCATTGGCTTCCCTCCCATATCTTGTGTCTATACTCTTTTTGCCCTGGTGGGTTTCTCTCTCATTTAAGAAATGTCTAGAAACTTGGGTTCTTCATTGGTGGAATACCAGGCAATCCGAAATCCTTTTGAATGATATTCAAGAGAAAAATGTTCTAGAAAAATTTATGGAATTAGAAGAACTATTCCTGTTGGACGAAATGATAAAGGAGTACTCGGAGACACATATGCAAAGGTTTCGTATAGGAATGCACAAGGAAACAATACAATTGGTCCAAAGACAAAATGAATCTCATTTCCATATAATTTTGCATTTCTCTACAAACCTAATCTGTTTCGCTATACTAAGTGGTTATTTTTTTCTGGGTAATGAAGAACTTTTCATTCTAAATTCTTGGATTCAGGAATTTCTCTATAACTTAAGTGATACAATCAAAGCTTTTTCAATTCTTTTAGTTACTGATTTATGGATCGGGTTTCACTCAACCCATGGTTGGGAACTAATGATTGGTTCGATCTACAACGATTTTGGATTGGCTCAGAATGATCAGATTATATCTGGTCTTGTTTCCACTTTTCCAGTGATTCTAGATACAATTGTGAAATATTGGATCTTCCATTTTTTAAATCGTGTATC